CGATTCACACCAATTCTTCTGTATTATGTATACAGGCTTATCCTTCACTTTTCTGAAGTTTCGATAGAAGGATTCCTATACCAATGTATACAATTAACTCCATTCGTTAGAATAGCTTCCATCGAGTCTCTGCACCTATCCTTTTTTATTTTCGCTTTCTGAACCTTTGCTTGTTTTCGGAAAACGTGATTTGGCTCAGGATTGCCCATTTTTATTAATTCCAGGGTTTCTCTGAATTTGAAAGTTATCACTTAGTAAGTTTCCATACCAAGGCTCAATCCACTTAAGTCCGTAGCGTCTACCGATTTCGCCATATCCCCCCTTTGAGATGAAAATCTCATTGTGATCCCGTCCCTTTTTTCTTTCATTTATACCGGAACCGTTCAATTCATTAGATAGATGCCTGTCTGGAAAAAGTGTTTTCTCCTCTTTGTGATTTCTTGTGTATCTTCTTTCATCTACTATAGGAGGCTCGTATTCGGTCCAATCAAAAACGATTTTATCATTTCTGTATCCGCAATTCAATATAGGTGGATACATACCCTATAGATCTGTCTCTCTTCCACCCATTTACCCATGAAATTGAAAATACTTGAACGGTCGATAATTTATTTATATTATTTTATAAAATAATATAAATAAATTAAAATAATAAAAAAATTGAAATTATATATCGCTAGATTAATCTTATGTTATGTTCTATAATATTTAACAGTTATTATTATTTGAAATTAGAATTATTCTATTGTTATTGTTTATGTTTAATTTATTTTAATATAATATATTAATTTAATATTAATTATTAAATTAATAATTTAATATTTATAATAATAATTATAATTATTAAAATAATAATAATATAATTAAAATATTAATAATGAATTTCATATTTAATATTTTATGTTATAAATAGCGAATATGAATAGCCAAGAATGAAAATAGTTAATAGCAAAGATTCTAAGAGTTTATTGAATTCCTCTGCATGTTGAATTTATGTTATGTGAGCCTGCTTAGCTCAGAGGTTAGAGCATCGCATTTGTAATGCGATGGTCATCGGTTCGATTCCGATAGTCGGCTTTTCTCTATTTATTTTCTTTTTTACATGATTGATAATGCATCTTTGAAATCAAAGTGAAAAAAAAATGTATTCTTCTTTTCGCAAAAGCCATTGATTATAGGATAGGATAGGAATTTCCAACTATCTCACGAACAGAATCCTTTTCCTTTTCTATATATAGAAAACCGGAAACTGGATATTTATTCAACTCATCTCATTATTCTTTAATTAATATTAATAATAGAATAATACTTCAGTAAATTTTGCTTTATTTAGAATTTAGTTCATTTTTAGTTTAGATTTATTCTGTAGAATGAAATTTCATCAATAAGAATAAGAATTAATTAATAATTAATTATAACTAAGGAGTCTTTATGTCGCGTTACCGAGGTCCTCGTTTCAAAAAAATACGTCGTCTGGGGGCTTTACCAGGGCTAACTAATAAAAGGCCCCGAGCTGGAAGTGATCTTAGAAACCAATCGCGTTCTGGGAAAAAATCCCAATATCGTATTCGCCTAGAAGAAAAACAAAAATTGCGTTTTCATTATGGTCTTACAGAACGACAATTACTTAAATACGTTCGTCTCGCCGGAAAGGCAAAGGGGTCAACAGGTCAGGTTTTACTACAATTACTTGAAATGCGTCTGGATAACATCCTTTTTCGGTTGGGTATGGCCCCGACTATTCCGGGAGCTCGCCAATTAGTTAACCATAGACATATTTTAGTCAACGGTCGTATAGTAGATATACCAAGTTATCGCTGCAAACCCCGAGATACTATTGCGGCGAGAGATGAACAAAAATCTAGAGCTCTAATTCAAAATTCTCTCGATTCATCCCCTCAGGAGGAATTGCCAAACCATTTGACTCTTCAACCATTCCAATATAAAGGATTAGTCAATCAAATAATAGATAGTAAATGGGTCGGTTTGAAAATAAATGAATTGCTGGTTGTAGAATATTATTCTCGTCAGACTTAAACCTAACAAAAAGAAAATAAAGACTAATATAACCAATTTTCCTCCCTTTCGGCGAAGTAAATTAACCTAAGGTTAAGATAAAATAAGGGTTTGCTCCGGATTTTTCTTCCATTTAGGTGTCATAGACCGAGAGGGATATTTTCATTCCTTGTCTACTCGTTTCTTTAACAGTATTTTCCGTACCACAGCCATTAGGAATAGAGAATCCATATCAAAGAAAGGTCTAACTGTTGGAATAGTCATAGATTGTTATTTTATCTATATCTATTGATCTATTGTGGTTAGTAAGATCGGTAAATTAGGTGAAGGTAAGGAAAGAGAGGGATTCGAACCCTCGGTAAGCAAAAGCCTACATAGCAGTTCCAGTGCTACGCCTTCAACCACTCGGCCATCTCTCCTACATAATGATTATGACCTAAAAACCGAAAATCGAGTGAATAATGAATTATTCATATTAGAATTAGATTATTGGGTAGGTACAACCAATCAATTCTAAATAGAAAGCGATAAAAATAGAAAATTGTTTTCTTATAAAAACTGTTAAAAAAATTCTATTCATGTTTGCAAAAACAATGTTATCTTCTTTTTCTGATTATCTATTTAATCTATTTATACTATACCGACCGCATTAAATCCATAAATTAGAAATTCTAACGAATCAACTGAGCTAGGGCTCTATATTTTATAGACTATGGTTAATGGATATCTTTAGATCATGATTCTTTTTAGATTACGATTCCATACCAGAAGAATTCTCAAATTGCTTTTTAGGCCTGTTATCAACAAAAATCCTTATCCCATCTATCTATTAAAAATACAAATAGATAAACAATTTTTTTATAGTTGATTGTCTAGTGATATCCGCTAAGTACACAAAAAAATGGGCCCATTTTCATCATACAATGATTACTCGATTCGATCCTTTTTCTTCTTTGTATCATAATTCAATCAACTTAGGTTTTTTTAAGCTGTAACTTCAATCAAATAAGAATAGTTTCTTTCGTTGATAGACTATTCCAGTAAGATGGAATCCAATGCGGTTCCCAATATTTATTTCTTAATTCTTATCAATTAATTCCTGTTCCTGTAATGTAAAAAAGAACAATTTGAATATTGTTTTTAATTTTTAATATTGGGCCATATTTTTTAATGATAATGAATCTGTTTTTATGTTATTTCGTACTGTAAAATTCTTTTCCTTGTGGGATCATTTTCCCCCGAGAAGTAATGAGAACAATGATAGAATGGATTGCTACCTATGTCTAGATCGCGGATAAATGGAAATTTTATTGATAAAACCTTTTCGATTGTAGCCAATATCTTATTACGAATAATTCCGACAACTTCAGGAGAAAAAGAGGCATTTACTTATTACAGAGATGGTGCGATTTGACTTTTTTTTTGACTCTCGGTTTTACGAGAAATACACATGATTCGTGATCGGGAAAAAAAGAAAAAAATCTACGCTTGTAGAAGGTAAAGTTTGGAAATAGAACAATTCCTTCTGTCGTGTATCCTCGATTAATGCAGCCTCAGATGCTATGTTTCAATTCTCGATTCTAGTATTGAGCGAAAGGTTATACCTATAGGTTCGGTATTACGGGTCAATCCTAACCAATAGGTAGCAGAGGGGAAGAAGCACTACACCTAGAAATTAACAACACGAAAACTTTGTTATATTATAAATTATCCCCTTCTTTAGCAAGCTTGGGACTAAAAGAATGGTTGGGACAACAAACATCCATCTCGTTTGTATTTTGGATACCCGTATAACCATCGAAGGCTGTTGAAGTGACTAATTCCTGGACATTGGGAAGCGTTGAGAACAAAGAAATTGTTGGAGTTATCTTTTCTCTCTAGTAACAATACGCTTGATGTTAAGAAAAGATCTCTTGCAGGAAGGTTGGCTAGAGATTTCTTGTAAAAACACTAGCCCTACTTAGTTCATAATGAGAAGATTTTCATCTTTTTTATTATTTTATCATTATGCACATAAGGGAGGAGCCGTATGAGATGAAAATCTCATGTACGGTTCTGTAACGGAGATTCTGTGAATTGAATGACGACCGTAACGGATGTCAGCTCAATCCGAAGGGAATTATGCGGAAGCTTTACAGAATTATTATGAAGCTATGCGACTAGAAATTGATCCCTATGACCGAAGTTATATACTCTATAACATAGGACTTATCCACACAAGTAACGGAGAACACACGAAAGCTTTGGAATATTATTTTCGAGCGCTCGAACGAAACCCATTCTTACCACAAGCTTTTAATAATATGGCCGTGATCTGTCATTACGTGCGACTATCTCCACTATAGAAATAAAAAGTAAATAAAGATCAAATTCACTAGTAAATACTAGAAAAAGGGCTTTCTACATATGCATTGTCTAAAACAACGATTTTTATCAGCTGTAGAAAATAAAGAAACTTCATAGAAGTTGAAATATGAAGAAATAGATATGCCTAGCTGTTTTATTCTATGGGTAAAGGATCTAATTGATAGAGTAAGCACCGTAAAGATCAATTAGTAAGGTTTTGCGCCGATACAAAAATAACTGCTTACTTATGTCATGATGTGAGACAAATGTTAGGAATCCACTTATGTAATAGAGTCGATCCACTAAGATATTGAGCAGCGGTGTAGGATCAGATCCCAAAGATAGTAAGTCTTTCCTTTCGAAAGTCTTTTTCAAAAATTCTATATAAATTTCTATATGATATGAAACTGAGATAGTTACCTTTCAGAAAATTCTAATGATAGGCAAAATGTCTATGTTTTATTTTTCTGAAGGTGGGAGAAAAGATAAAACTAAAATAAACCGGATTTTTAATCCAAACTTAAGATTTAAGTTTGAAACTCATTTTATTAACTTCTTTTCATTAACCCGAAAAATGGGATAGATCTACGAGAAATCTTATTCAGTTAGATATGGTAGATTCAAATGGAATAAAAAAA